GCGGATGTAGCCAAGTGGATCAAGGCGGTGGATTGTGAATCCACCATGCGCGGGTTCAATTCCCGTCGTTCGCCCAATTCTAAAATTGCAAATATTCCTATTTACGACGACGAAGAATAAAACTATCACTATATTTTTTTCTTTTCCTACTTCTTTTTCCAAGTGTAGGATAACCCCAAGGGGTCATGGGTTTTTTTCTACCAATTGGGGCTTTCCCCTCACCGCCCCCGTGGGGATGGTCCACAGGGTTCATAACTACTCCTCTTACTATAGGACGCCTACCTAGCCAACACTTAGATCCGGCTTTACCCAAAATTTTTTGGTTTACCCCAACATTACCTACTTGTCCGACTGTTGCTAAGCAGTTTTTGGATATCAAACGGACCTCCCCAGATGGTAATCTTAATGTGGCCGATTTACCCTCTTTTGCAACCAGTTTCGCTACAGCACCTGCCGCTCTAGCTAATTGTCCTCCCTTTCCAGGTGTGATTTCTATGTTATGTATGGCCGTGCCTAAGGGCATATCGGTTGAAGTAGATTTTTCTTTTTTATCAATAAAAACCCCTTCCCAAACTGTACAAGCTTCTTCCAAAGCATACGGCTTTCTAGATGTATATGATGATATCTAGACAGATGGATCTTATATAAATCGTATGATGAAGTACCATATGAGTGGATATATAGGAATCCAAATCTGCCGAATCGCTCATGTTATGATCTTCCACATCCTAGGTCTCCCTGTTCCGTCATCTGGCTTATGTTCTTCATGTAGCATTCAGACCGAATGACTCTATGAAATTACGTCGATACTTCCACATATTACGGGTAACGTAGGAGACATCTCGATTTTTCCCCGGGGGATCCTTATAATTACCACTGCTTAGCTTTCAATTCGCCTCTGACCATCAAATTAAATGTGAATAACCCGTCTTCCTCTCTTTGAAACAAGGGGCGCTTCCGGTTCTGTCCGTGCTTCAAACAATTGGGTCTTCTCCATATTACCATATCTCTAGAGTCAATAATTTTCTATGAAGAACTACTGAACTCAATCACTTGCTGCCGTTACTCAACAGTTTTCTGTTGAGGTCTATCCCGTAAAGGTACTCAAATTGGATCAGTGATCGATTTCTAGGTTTCGTCGTAAACCTAATTGGTTACTTCCAATTACGTAAATCCATAGTTCAAACCGCACTCAAAGGTAGGGCATTTCCCATTGATATAGGAACTTCTGTACCAGAAACAATGGTATCTCCAATTATAGCCCCTCTGGGATGTAAAATATATCTCTTCTCACCATCCCCATAGTGTATGAGACAAATGTATGCATTTCGATTAGGGTCGTATTCTATGGTTACGATTCTACCGGATATGTCTTTTTCATTCCGTCGAAAATCAATTTTACGGTATAGACGCTTATGACCTCCCCCTCTATGCCCTGAGGTAATGATTCCTCTGGCATTACGACCTTTACCACAATGATGCTGTCCATAGATCAAATTATTTCGTGGATTGGATTTCACTTGACTGTCTACGGCTCCGTTGCGTGTGCTCGGGGTAGAAGTTTTGTATAAATGTATCGCCATGTTAATGTTATTAAGTATTTTACTTTAAGTTCTTTTCTCTATAAGAGGTGGAATAGAATAACCCGGTTGAAGCGTAATGATCATACGTTTGTAATTGTAATGCATTGTATGTCCCATAATAGGTCCCATTCTTCTACTCTTTCCAGGGAGTCGATGACTATTCATAGCTATTACCTTGACACCAAAGAAGAGCTCAACCCAATGCTTTATTTCTGTCCTAGTTGATCCTGATTCGACATTAGAAGTATATTGATTGTTCTCCAATAACCGAATACTTTTTTCTGTAAATACTGCATATTTGATTCCATCCATAAACCAATTTTCTTCCCTATGAGTTCCAGTATCGATAAGAATTCTAGTTCTTATTGTTCATATGTTATGTATGAATATACCATACCAATTCGTTATGTATGGATGATGAGATTCTATTGATATGATACAGAGCCGATTCCAATAGACTTATTGAACGTTCCCATTGGTGTGCATCCAGCAGGAATTGAACCTACGAATTTGCCAATTATGAGTTGGGCGCTTTAACCATTCAGCCATGGATGCTTAACAGGGATCATCGTACATCGTGAATAACCAAATTCCAATTGAAATGAAATCTTTAGGAGGAATCAATGAAACGACATCAATTCAAATCCTGGATCTTCGAATTGAGAGAGATATTGAGAGAGATCAAGAATTCTCACTATTTCTTAGATTCATGGAGAAAATTAGATTCCGTGGGATCTTTCACTCACATTTTTTTCCACCAAGAACGTTTTATGAAACTCTTTGACCCCCGAATTTGGAGTATCCTACTTTCACGCGATTCACAGGGTTCAACAAGCAATCGATATTTCACGATCAAAGGTGTAGTACTGCTTATAGTAGCGGTCCTTATATCTCGTATTAACAATCGAAAGATGGTCGAAAGAAAAAATCTCTATTTGATGGGGCTTCTTCCTATACCTATGAATTCCATTGGACCCAGAAATGAGACATTGGAAGAATCTTTTTGGTCTTCCAATATCAATAGGTTGATTGTTTCGCTCCTGTATCTTCCAAAAGGGAAAAAGATTTCTGAGAGTTGTTTCATGGATCCGCAAGAGAGTACTTGGGTTCTCCCAATAAAGAAAATAAATCAAAAGTGTACCATGCCTGAATCTAACCGGGGTTCGCGGTGGTGGAGGAACCGGATCGGAAAAAAGAGGGATTCTAGTTGTAAAATATCCAATGAAACCGTAGCTGGAATTGAGATCTCATTCAAAGAGAAAGATAGCAAATATCAATATATGGAGTTTCTTTTTTTATCCTATACGGATGATACGATCCGCAAGGACCATGATTGGGAATTGTTTGATCGTCTTTCTCTGAGGAAGAAGCGAAACATAATCAACTTGAATTCGGGACAGCTATTTGAAATCTTAGGGAAACACTTGATTTGTTATCTCATGCCTGCTTTTCGTGAAAAAAGACCAATCGAGGGGGAGGGTTTCTTCAAACAACAAGGAGCGGAGGCAACTCTTCAATCAAATGATATTGAGCATGTTTCCCATCTCTTCTCGAGAAACAAGTGGGGTATTTCTTTGCAAAATGGTGCTCAATTTCCTATGTGGCAATTCCGCCAAGATCTTTTCGTTAGCTGGGGCAAGAATCAGCACGAATCGGATTTTTTGAGGAACGTATCGAGAGAGAATTTGATTTGGTTAGACAATGTGTGGTTGGTAAACAAGGATCCTTTTTTTAGCAAGGTACGGAATATATCGTCAAATATTCAATATGATTCCACAAGATCCATTTTCGTTCAAATAAAGGATTCTAGCCAATTGAAAGGATCTTCAGAATTTCTTGGAAATCCTACAAGATCAATTCGTTCTTTTTTCTCTGACAAATGGTCAGAACTTCATCTGGGTTCGAATCCTACTGAGGGGTCCACTAGAGATCAGAAATTTGTGAAGAAAAAACAAGATGTTTCTTTTGTCCTTTTCAGGCGATCGGAAAATCAAGAAATGGTTGATATATTCAAGATAATTACGTATTTACAAAATACCGTCTCAATTCATCCTATTTCATCAGATCCGGGATGTGATATGGTTCCGAAGGATGAACCACAAGATATAGACAGTTCCAATAAGATTGCATTCTTGAACAAAAATGCATTTTTGGGTTTATTTCATCTATTCCATGACCGGAACAAAGGGGGATACATGTTACGCCACAATTTGGAATCAGAAGAGAGATTTCAAGAAATGGCAGATCTATTCACTCTATCAATAACCGAGCCGGATCTGGTGTATCATAAGGGATTCCCCTTTTCTATTGACGTTGACGGATTGGATCAAAAAAAATTCTTGAATGGGTCCAGAGATGAATCGAAAAAGAAATCCTTCAACATAATGGAGGGAGTCAATCAATATAGATTGATCCGAAATCTGATTCAAATCCAATATAGCATCTGTGGGTACATAAGAAATGTATCAAATCGATTCTTTTTAATTTTAATGAATAGACCCGATCGCAGTTTCCAATACGGAATTCAAAGGGATCAAATAGGAAATGATACTCTGAATTATATAACTATAATGAAATATACGATCAACCAACATTTATCGAATTTGAAAAAGAGTCAGAAGAAATGGTTTCATCCTCTTATTTCTCGAACCGAGAGATCCATGAATCGGGATCCTGATGCATATAGATACAAATGGTCCAATAGGAGCAAGAATTTCCAGGAACTTTTGGAACATTTCGTTTCTGAACAGAAGAACCGTTTTCAAGTAGTGTTTGATCGATTACGTATTAATCAATATTCGATTGATTGGTCCGAGGCTATCGACAAAGAAGATTTGTCTAAGTCACTTCGTTTCTTTTTGTCCAAGTCAGTTCTCTTTTTGTCCAAGTCAGTTCCTTTTTTCTTTGTGAGTATCGGGAATATCCCTATTCATAGGTCCGAGATCCATATCTATGAATTGAAAGGCCCGAATGATCAACTCTGCAATCCATTATTAGAATCCCTAGGTGTTCAAATCGTTCATTTGCATAAATTGAAACCCTTCTTATTGGATGATCATGATACTTCCCAAAGACCTAAATTCTTGATCCATGGAGGAACAATATTACCATTTTCGTTCAATAAGATACCAAAGTGGATGATGGACTCATTCCATACTAGAAATAATCGCAGGAAATCCTTTGCTAACGCGGATTCCTATTTCTCAATGATATCTCACGATCGAGACAATTGGCTGAATCCCGTGAAACCATTTCATAGAAGTTCATTGATATCTTCTTTTTATAAAGCAAATCGACTTCGATTCTTGAATAATCCACGTCACTTCTGGTTCTACTGTAACAAAAGATTCCCTTTTTATGTGGAAAAGACCCGTATTAATAATTATGATCTCACATATGGCCAATTCCTGAATATCTTGTTCATTCGCAACAAAATATTTTCTTTGTGCGTCGGTAAAAAAAAACATATTTTTTTGGAGAGAAAGACTATTTCACCAATCGAGTTACAGGTATCTGACATATTCATACCTAAGGATTTTCCACAAAGTGGTGACGAAACGTATAACTTGTACAAATCTTTCTATTTTCCAATTAGATTCGATCCATTCGTTCGTAGAGCTATTTACTCGATCGCAGACATTTCCGCAACACCTGAACAAATAGTCAATTTGGAAAAAACTTATTGTCAGCCTTTTTCAGATATGAATCTATCTGATTCAGAAGGGAAGAACTTAGATCAGTATCTCAGTTTCAATTCAAGCATGGGTTTGATTCCCACTTCATGTTCTGAGAAAGATTTACCATCCGGAAAGAGGAAAAAACGGAGTCTTTGTCTAAAGAAATGCGTTGAGAAATGGCAGATGTATAGAGCCTTTCAACGAGATAGTGCTTTTTCAAATCTCTCAAAATGGAATCTGTTCCAAACATATATGCCATGGTTCCTTACTTCGACAGGGTGCAAATATCTAAATTTAGCCCTTTTAGATACTTTTTCAAACTCATTGCCGATACTAAGTAGCAGTCAAAAATTTGTATCCTTTTTTCATGATATTATGCATGGATCAGGTATATCACGGCCAATTTCTCAGAAAAAATTGTGGGCGATTCTTTCACAATGGACTCTGATAAGTGAGATTTCGAGTAAGGGTTTACAGAATCTTTTTCCGTCCGAAGAAATGATTCATCGAAATAACGAGTCACCCGTTCCATTGATATGGACACATCTGAGATCAACAAATGCTCGGGAGTTCCTTTATTCAATCCTTTTCTTTCTTCTTGTTGCTGGATATTTCGTTCGTATACATCTTCTCTTTGTTTCCCGAGTCTCTAGTGAGTTACAGATAGAATTAGAAAAGATCAAATCTTTGATGATTCCATCATACATGATTGAGTTGCGAAAACTTATGGATAGGTATCCTACATCTGAACTTAATTCTTTCTGGTTAAAGAATCTCTTTCTAGTTGCTCTGGAACAATTAGGGAATTCTCTGGAAGAAATACGGGGTTCCGCTTCTGGAGGCAACATGCTATTGGGCGGTGGTCCCGCTTATGGGGTCAAATCAATACGTTCTAGTTCTAAGAAGAAATATTTGAATAGAAATCTCATCGATATCCTCGATCTCCTAAGTATCGTACCAAATCCCATCAATCGAATCACTTTTTCGAGAAATACGAGACATCTAAGTCGTACAAGTAAAGAAATCTATTCATTGCTAAGAAAAAGAAAAAACGTGAACGGTGATTGGATTGATGATAAAATAGAATCCTGGGTCTCGAACAGTGATTCGATTGATGATGAAGAAAGAGAATTCTTGGTTCAGTTCTCCGCCCTAACGACAGAAAAAAGAATTGAGAAAATTCTATGGAGTCTGACTCATAGTGATCATTTAGCAAAGAATAACTCTGGTTATCAAATGATTGAACAACCAGGATCCATTTACTTACGATACTTAGTTGACATTCATCAAAAGTATCTAATGAATTATGAGTTCAATAGATCCTGTTTAGCGGAAAGACGGATATTCCTTGCTCATTATCAGACAATCGCTTATTCACAAACCTCGTGCGGGGCTACTAGTTTGCATTTCCCATCTCAGGGAAAACCCTTTTCGCTACGCTTATCCCTATCCCTTTCTAGGGGTATTTTAGTGATAGGTCCTATAGAAACAGGGCGATCCTATTTGGTCAAATACCTAGCGACAAACTCCTACGTTCCTTCCATTACGGTATTTCCGAACAAGTTTCTGGATGACAAGCCTAAAGGTTTTATTGATGATATCGATATTGATGATAGTGACGATATCGATATTGATGATAGTGACGATACCCATACCCATATTAATGATGACCTTGATACAGAGCTGCTAACTATGTATATGACACCGAAAATAGACCGATTTGATTTTGATATCACCCCTCAATTCGAATTAGCAAAAGCAATGTCTCCTTGCATAATATGGATTCCAAACATTCATGATCTGTATGTGAATGAGTCGAATTATCTCTCTCTCGGTCTATTAGTGAACTATCTCTCCAGGGATTGTGAAAGATGTTCCACTAGAAATATTCTTGTTATTGCTTCGACTCATATTCCCCAAAAAGTGGATCCCGCTTTACTAGCTCCGAATAAATTAAATACATGCATTAAGATACGAAGGCTTCTTATTCCACAACAACGAAAGCACTTTTTCATTCTTTCATATACTAGGGGATTTCACTTGGAAAAGAAAATGCTCCATACTAATGGATTCGGGTCCATAACTGTAGGTTCCAATGTACGAGATCTTGTAGCACTTATCAATGAGTCCCTATCCATTAGTATTACACAGAATAAATCCATTATAGAAACGAATACAATTAGATCAGCTCTTCATAGACAAACTTGGGATTTGCGATCCCAGGTAAGATCGGTTCAGGATCATGGTATATTTTTCTATCAGATAGGAAGGGCTGTTGCACAAAATATACTTCTAAGTAATTGCTCCATAGATCCTATATCTATCTATATGAAGAAGAAATCATGTAAGAAAAGGGATTCTTATTTGTACAAATGGTACTTCGAACTTGGAACGAGCATGAAGAAATTAACGATACTTCTTTATCTTTTGAGTTGTTCCGCCGGATCGGTCGCTCAAGATCTTTGGTCTTCCCTCGAACCCGATGAAAAAAAAGGGATCACT